TTTCTGAAGTTTCGATAGAAGGATTCCTCTACCAATGTAAGACAATCAACTCCATTCGTTAGAACAGCTTCCATCGAGTCTCTGCACCTATCCTTTTTTATCTTCGCTTTCTGAACCTTTGTTTGTTTTCGAAAAACGTGATTTGGCTCAGGATTGCCCATTTTTATTAATTCCAGGGTTTCTCTGAATTTGAAAGTTATCACTTAGTAAGTTTCCATACCAAGGCTCAATCCAATTAAGTCCGTAGCGTCTACCAATTTCGCCATATCCCCCTTTTTGAGATGAAAATATCATTGCGATCTCTTCATTTATACCGGAACCGTTGAATTCATTAGATAGATGCCGATTCCTGTCTCGAAAAAGTGTTTTCTCCTCTTTGTCTTTGATTTCTTGTCTATCTTCTTTCATCTTCTATAGGAGGCTCATATTCCATCCAATCAAAAACAATTTTATCGTTTCTGTATCCGCAATTCAATATAGGTGGATACACACCCTATAAATCTGTCTCTGTTCCACTGAGTTTCCCCTGAAATTTAAAATACTTGAACGATCGATTCTTTTTTTTTTTTATAATAATTGAATAATAAAAAAAATATTGAATCGTGATAAATGAATCGTGATAAAAAAATGAAAAATCTATATCGCTAGATTCATCGTTATGTTCTATAATATTTAACAGTTATTTGAAATTATATATTCTATTCTTTAATATATTCATAGTAATTATGAATAATATGAATAGCCAAGAATTCAAAGAATTCAAATAGTTAATAGCAAAGATTCTAAGAGTTTAGTGAATTCCTATACATGTCGAATTTATGTTATGTGAGCCTGCTTAGCTCAGAGGTTAGAGCATCGCATTTGTAATGCGATGGTCATCGGTTCGATTCCGATAGTCGGCTTTTCTCTATTTCTTTTATTCGATGTTTTACATGATTGATAATGCATCTTTGAAATTAAAGAATATTGAAAAAAGTGTCTTCCTCTTTTCGCAAAAGCCATTGATTTATTTTATTATGTTAATGTTATAGGAATCTCCAACTATCTCACGAAAAGAATCCTTTTCTTTTTCTATATATAGAATAGAAAGATCTGTATATTTATCCAACTCATCTCATTATTCTTTAATAGAATAATATTTGGCTTTATTTAGAATTTAGTTCATTTTTAGTTTAGGTTTATTCTGTAAAATTAAATTTCATCAATAAGAATTAATAATTAAATAGAAATAAGAAGAAGGAGTCTTTATGTCGCGTTACCGAGGTCCTCGTTTCAAAAAAATACGTCGCCTGGGGGCTTTACCAGGGCTAACTAATAAAAGGCCCAGAGCTGGAAGTGATCTTAGAAACCAATCGCGTTCCGGGAAAAAATCCCAATATCGTATTCGCCTAGAAGAAAAACAAAAATTGCGTTTTCATTATGGTCTTACAGAACGACAATTACTTAAATACGTTCGTATCGCCGGAAAGGCAAAGGGGTCAACAGGTCAGGTTTTACTACAATTACTTGAAATGCGCCTGGATAACATCCTTTTTCGGTTGGGTATGGCTCCGACTATTCCGGGAGCTCGCCAATTAGTTAACCATAGACATATTTTAGTCAATGGTCGTATAGTAGATATACCAAGTTATCGCTGCAAACCCCGAGATACTATTGCGGCGAGGGATGAACAAAAATCTAGAGCTCTAATTCAAAATTCTCTCGATTCATCCCCTCCTGAGGAATTGCCAAACCATTTGACTCTTCAACCATTCCAATATAAAGGATTAGTCAATCAAATAATAGATAGTAAATGGGTAGGCTTAAAAATAAATGAATTGCTAGTTGTAGAATATTATTCTCGTCAGACTTAAAACTAAAAACTAATAAGAATAAGGTAAGAATAAGGATTCGACCAATTTTGCTCCCTTTCGGCGAAGTAAATTAACCTAAGGTTAAGATAAATAAGGGTTTGATCCGGATTTTTCTTCCATTTAGGTGTCATAGACCGAGAGGGATATTTTCATTCCTTGTCTACTCTTTTCTTTAACAGTATTTTCCTAACACAGCCATTAGGAATAGAGAATCCATATCAAAGAAAGGTCTAACTGTTGGAATAGTCGTATCCATTGCTATTTGATCTATTGTGGTTAGTAAGATCGATGAATTAGGTGAAGGTACGGAAAGAGAGGGATTCGAACCCTCGGTAAGCAAAAGCCTACATAGCAGTTCCAATGCTACGCCTTCAACCACTCGGCCATCTCTCCTACATAATGATTATGACCCAAAAACCTAAAATCGAGTGAATAGTGAATCATTCTAGATTATTGGGTAGGTACAACCAATCCATTCTAACTATAAAGCGATCAAAATCGAAAATTTTTCATCATAGTAAAAGCAGGATCTTTCCTTCTAGGCTGGGGCGATAAAGATAAAAATTTTTTCTTACAAAAACTGTTCAAAAAATTCTATTCATGTTTGCAAAAACAATGTTCTCTTCTTTTTCTGAATTCTCTATTTA